TTCTTGTTATTATTTTATCTTTGTTTTATCTTCCCTTTATCATGCGAAATAAAGAAACCTTTTATTTTCTTATATCATCAGGGTAATGATCCATCAACCTGCTGGTTCTTTTTCTGAAGTAGCAACGGGAGAATTCATCCTGGAAGTGGGAGAACTGCTGAAACTACGTGAAACCCTGACAAGGGTTTATGTACAAAGAACGGGCAAACCCCTATGGGTTGTCTCCGAAGACATGGAAAGAGATGTTTTTATGTCAGCAACAGAGGCCCAAGCTTATGGAATTGTTGATCTTGTAGCGGTTGAATGACAATAGCATAGCCTGGATTTCGCATCAATTCGTGATTTGAAATTACCCCTGCCGAGTTTCATATTAATATATTATGACTTTTATTTACTATTCTATTCAATAAAAGGAATTCATAATCATGCGGTTAGGATCGATCTAAACCAGTCCATTATGTATATGATTCAACATGCCAACGATTAAACAACTTATTAGAAATACAAGACAGCCAATTAGAAATGTCACAAAATCCCCCGCGCTTCGGGGATGCCCTCAGCGTCGAGGAACATGTACTAGGGTGTATGTGCGACTCGTTCAGATCATGAACTAGAACAAAGGAAAGAGAACCATGTTCGAATATCAATGATCAAATAGGATAGAACGGAAAACGAACTACATTTCCTATCTAAAAATAAGAAAATGGAGCATATCCCTTTTATTGTGTATGAAATTTATGGTTTCTATTGGTGTAAATCCACTCACCTCAATTCAAGATGAGAAGCAATTCTCCATTGGTAGCAAATGGTTATCCATTAAGCGGAGGAAATCTTAGTTAATATAGACCCCTCTTGCAAGAACGGACTAACAGGGTCAGCTACCCAGCCAACCTTCATAATTAAATACCGTTACTGTATAGGTAGAGCTCGTTGTGAAAGACCTATTACTGGATAATTCATGGGTAGAGCCGAAGAATGTGAACTATACAAGTTAGCAATAACATTGATTAAATGAAGTAAAGGCTCCGGTGTATAGAGAAGACCTCACCGTTTAAGAAGTAACCATAGAAACGATGGAATCCACTATTTCTTTATCATTGCTATTTTTTTTATTTATTTTTAATACCTAGTCTAGTACAATTTCGTATTTCGAGGCGAAACGCCTATAAAAAAGAAAAAATCGTGGTTGGGAAGGTTATAGTAGCCAAAGCCGTTGGAATTTTTAGTTTATACATTGGAAAAATCCGTTTTGTTATTAATATACTAGGAAAGGGGCAAAAGAATAACTGAAAGAAAGGAAATCTATTAGTTATTCGTGAAAGTTTCATTTATTCAATGACCAGAATTAGACGGGGATATATCGCTCGGAGACGTAGAACAAAAATTCGTTTATTTGCATCAAGCTTTCGGGGGGCTCATTCAAGACTTACTCGAACTATTACTCAACAAAAAATAAGAGCTTTGGTTTCGGCTCATCGGGATAGGGATAAGCAAAAAATCAATTTTCGTCGTTTGTGGATCACTCGAATAAATGCAGCAATTCGTGAAAGGGGGGTATGCTATAGTTATAGTAGATTAATAAATGGTCTGTACAAGAGACAGTTGCTTCTTAATCGTAAAATACTTGCACAAATAGCTATATCAAATAGGAATTGTCTTTATATGATTTCCAATGAGATCATAAAAGAAGTAGGTTGGAAGGAATCCACCGGTTAAACGGAGTTGCCCGGAGAATGAACTCCGGGAAGGTCGAATAAAAATGAATAGAATATGATAAAATATGAGAAAGTAGTCAAAATAAATATGAATCAACAAGTTAAATAAAAAAATTTATTCTTCCCAGATTATTATTTGTTTTCTTACGACACGAGAATTCAATCCGGATTCTTGGATTTTTCCAACAAAATATCAATCCCCGTTTGAGTTCGGATGGGAATTCGAATTCAAGTGAATAAAGAGTAAACCTATCTTTTTCTGGCTCTAAGACTAGGAGTTCTAGTGGTCGACTCGGTTCTTTCAAATTGTTTCTCATTATTAAGAAAAGGTAACAAAGATAAAATACGAGCTTGTTTTATAGCAATAGTAATTAATCGTTGTTGTTTCAAGGTCAATCTATTCACTCGTCTAGATAATATTTTTCCCTGTTCACTAATAAATCGACTAATTAAACTCATGTTTTTATAATCAATTCGATCCCCCGATTGGATCGGGGGCAAACGCCTACGAAAAGATCGCTTGGATTTAAGAAAAGTTCGCTTGGATTTATCCATGGTTTGGTTAGTTTATTTCTTATCCCTAAAATCCTATTTCAGCCGTATCTCTAATTAGAATAAAAAAATAGGATTTGGTTTGTTTATAATTATCTTTAACTATGTTAAATATGTTATATATATAATGTCATTTTTTCCTTTTCCTTGTAAGATAGATAAGGGCGCAGGTGCTCGGTTCGATCTATTTCTTTACCTCCCCGTGAATCGTATGTTTGTAACAATATGGACAG